CAAAAGAAGAGAAAATCAATGAATTCAAGATTCAATCTGCTCTCTATGAATGAGAGAAAAACAGAAGAATCAGGAACAGCATAGAGTTTCCATTTTTTTAGCACACGCAATTGAATGTTCAAAAAGGAATTCGCAAATCTTTTTTTGGTAGTAGAATCTCTAAGATACAATGGGATTGCGTACGTATATAGTCATAGGAGTAATCTTTAGGAAGTACCTGCCGATATAGCTATCTATCTATCCGTATATAACATCTTTTATCATAATTGAACTTGGTGCAACATAGGTTAGGTCGCACTCTACCATAATGTCTATCTTCTATTCATATTCAATGAAATATTCAAGCACGATGATCCTATATAGGGATATGTGCATAAGAAATAGACCCGGGCTCGGTATCCACGTATAAAAATTTCTGTTCTGGGGTTTACATATACACATATATTTTATTATAATTAGAATGATTCTAATTGATAATGATTAGTCGTAAATCAATTGGATTTTGCATCCATTAAGGGAATACAAATGGAGATACAAATTGAAGAGCTGTTCGCTAATTCAAAGTAAGAAAAGTAAGTAAGAGTAAAAGAGTAATAAGTAAATAGTTAATGAAGTAAAGAGTGAATTATTCTAAATTGCCCTGCATTTTACAGTCTGTGACCGGGGCCGGGAATCTTTTCACTTTTCTATAGATCTATCGAATCTATAGAAAAGTGAAAAGAGAAGGTAAGTTTTTAAGCGACGCGTGTTTTGAGAGAAAATCAATCGAAGAAAAGAATAGAAAAAGGATCCAATAAAAAAGAGGAATTCTTTTTTGGAAAAGGATAAGTACAATGGGATTCAAGATCAAAAAAGAAAAGAAATTAAGAAAGTAAAAAATTCAAATCAAAACAAGATTAGGAGAGGAATAGAAATAGAATAATAATAAATAGAATTCTATAAATTCTAGATATAATATAAGGAATCTAATTATAGATAGATTCTAAGGAATCTAAGTATATATATCTAATCTAAATATCTATAATTTCTTTATTTCTTTATCTATTTTGGATGGGATTTTTTGGCGGCATGGCCAAGTGGTAAGGCGGGGGACTGCAAATCCTTTATCCCCAGTTCGAATCTGGGTGTCGCCTGATCAACAAAAAAAATACTTGGAATTTCTTAATCCTGTTGATCGAACTTGACGAATTCTTGCCTCGCAAAAGCATAGGCAAGGGCTAGGTCTGTCGATACTTTATTTTGAGAACCCGTAGGGCCTATAAAAGACTGTCATCTTTTTTCTCAAAATCTGGGTTCTGAGTGTGGCTAAAACAGGTACCAAGAAATCTGAAGCAACCCAATCTTATTAATGATTGGTTTGGGCTATTCTGAATTGAATCAAATAAAATAAATAGTGAGAATTCATTCTGGGCATCAGAACTATGAAAGTAAGAAATCGGAAATCTTGGTATCCAAAGGTTCCTAAGAGACACTCCATTTTGGTTACTAAGGTTGAAGAAAGGATTCTAAAAAAGATTATAAAGACTCCCTAATTCTTTTACACTATAACTATAACTTTCTTAATATTGAGGTAGTGTCTACTAACTCTGTCTGCGATGAAATTAGATTAGATAGGCTGCTGGTAAATTCATTTAAGAATTGTGGGTGGAAAGAACTGAAAATACTTTGTATCCAGACTTACTAGAGGCTCTTAGTACTGCTCATAAATTGAATAAGAATGGTTGAATGGCTCTTCTTTTTTTTTTCTTATATTCTTATATCTTCTATTTTATTTCATTATATTCTATTTTTATTTGATTTCTATTTGTATATTTTAGTTGATTTTTTCTTATTCTATTTTCTTCTTTTTCCAATTCTTCCTATTTCAATAGGATTCTATTGAATAAGAAATATAGGAACTCTTTATGAGTGGATTCATGAAATTGTTTCATAAAGAGCCGTAAGTAAGAATCCTATTTTGACTCTGCACCATTGATTCCACTATGATTATGAATCAATAATGGAATAATTCCTTCATTTCATAGAGATAGGGGACATCATTCACATGGATATAGTAAGTCTCGCTTGGGCTGCTTTAATGGTAGTGTTTACATTTTCTCTTTCGCTTGTAGTATGGGGAAGGAGTGGGCTTTAGAGCTAGGAATATTACTAATTTAGTACTTTACTGAAAAATCTACTTGTATCAATTGTGATTGTTTTGCGAAAGCTTAAAAAAACTTGACTTGCTTTAGTTTATCTCTATCTATATATTATTTATTCTATATATTAGTAGTATTAGATTTCTCTTTTCTATTGAAGCCTCTATTTCATATTTTTCTTTTATTATTCTATTTCTAGAATATATTATATGGTATTTATATGGTATATTCCCGTACTAATCTTCCTACATTAATTATTTCGATGGGCCCCCGGATCCATATTCATAAGCATAATAAGAGATATAAAAAATAAGGAATTCAAGCAGTTGGGCTTGCAATTCTTTTGGATTGATCGAAATGCA